TAAATGAGTTATATTGAGTTCTATTCTATTAGAATAGAAATATTTTGAATGTTTCAAATTGTTAAATGTAATTTAATATTGTTTAATGTATTTATATATATATAATATGTTATCATATGTCTTTTTTTATTCCTTACTTGACAACAGTAAGAAATTAAGTAATAAACTGAGAAAAAGAAAAAAAAAGAATAATCAATGGAAAAAAGAAGAAATGTCCCGGCCAGTACTTAAGCAGATCAGGCCGGGAAAATAAACCTTTCATATAAAATCAAAGAACTAAGATATTCTTTCTATTGAGGAGATCCGTTTTGAGTCATTATCTATATTGAATTCCTGATCAATTGCTTTTTTCTATTTTTTTCTTATTTTTCTTAGTTTAAATTTTAATAGCTATTTAAAAAATTTCTATTATTTATTAGAATATTTTAGAATATTTCGAATTTCTATTTTAATAATATAATAAAATAATATTTTTTTTTTATTAAAATAGAATAATATAATAAAATAAATAATAATAATTTGGAAAAGTTAAATAAGATTAAATAAAAAAAAAAAAATCAAATGAAAAAAGAAAATAAAGAGAAGAAGGTGGATTTTTATCAATCTTTATTTCACGTGTTACATCACATAACAAATTTTCAATTTGGAATTAGGAGAGATGGCTGAGTGGACTAAAGCGGCGGATTGCTAATCCGTTGTACGAATTATTTGTACCGAGGGTTCGAATCCCTCTCTTTCCGCTTTCTCTGATCACTTGGTATTTTCGAATTCGAAAAGATTCTCATCCCTTGATTTTATCATAGTTAAATGTATGAAACAAATAAGATTATTAAGAATTAATTTCGAAAAAAGCAAAAAAAACTAGAAATTTTTTATTCCTCACGTCCAGGATTGCGTCCTGGATCATTAGATAAGAATCCAAAGATAAAAAGGGAAACAAAGAATATCACTACTGTGTAAACAAAGAGTTTGAGAGTAAGCATTACACAATCTCCAAGATCATTTTTTTTTGAAAAAGGGGAATAGATTGCCTATTTTTTACCACATATATCATTTTTTTTTGTTTTGACACCCCAAAAAATGAAAAATAAGACGAATTTATTTGTAATAAGATTTTGATTCATTCGTTACCCGAAATTTCTTGTCATATCAATAATTAGGTATTGTGGAGTACCTAATAGTCCATACTCACCGGAAGGTGAGAACGGGGAAAAGGCTGATCCAAATTCATCGCTGCGGTTATTCATTCAATATACAAGAATTTCGATTTTTGAATCGAGGGTTCGTAATGTAAGACTTATCTGATCTTATCAATTTTTAGAATTTTTTTATCGAATACATCATCAATTTAGCAGAGTATTAAAGATTTCATCGAAAACTTACAGTGGCTTGCCAAACAAAGGCTAAGAGAAAAAAGAGTACAGGTATGACAGGCATAACATCTATGATTGGATTGAAAATGGCATAAGCTTCGGGCAATTTGGCGAAGAAAAAACTACTCGAATAAAGGACAGAATTAAGACAGATACCAATTAAACTAAAGATATTAAGCATAACAAGCATTTCGTTCTTGTGGATTAGATAATTTTGAGTTATTTTTATAAGGAAAAATGAAAAAGGCAGATCAAGAAATCCTTCTTTTTCTTCGGTTCGGACTTTCCCAAATAAAAAATCCCTCCCCCCATTATCATTCTGAAATGAGAATATAAGGAATTCAACTTTCATACAATATCTTAATTGAATTCTATGTAATGATCAATGAATTTTTTTGATTCTATATCTACATGTCTTGAATCCTAGCAACAAAATATCCCATATGTTTTTGTGTATTTGGGTTGGGATTGACGAATAACCAATACCAATATTAGTGTTGATTAATTTCGAATAGAAATCAAAATGGGGCGTGGCCAAGCGGTAAGGCAGCGGGTTTTGGTCCCGTTATTCGGAGGTTCGAATCCTTCCGTCCCAGATCGTTTTTCATGAAACGAAAGATGGGATCACACTGCATTCCACATGAAACAATAATTTGTTAAAGGGAAAAATCTTTTCTTATTAATTTTCAGAATGGTTCTAAGAATCATATCTGAGAATTCGTTTGGTTTCTCACAAACGGAATCAAGTGTCAAATGTGGGTAAAATTGAATATCTTTATTTTCATTCAATTCATATGATAGAATATGGGGTTAAATTAAATAAATTTGATCCTTGCTGACCCTTATCCGGATAAATACTTATTTATCCATAGATAGAAATATTATATACCGGTTGAACCAATGACTATTCATGATTTTATATTGAATCAATTCCATACCGCTTTGAAATTTCAATTAGAGGAATGTTATGGTAAAACTTCGTTTGAAACGATGTGGTAGAAAGCAACGTGCGACTTGAAGGACATGGTTGGCTGTGGATTTTTACATCCGCCATCTTCTATAGTAATGAAGATGCTCTTGGCTCGACATAGTTTGTTCTGTTCTGCCCGGAACCTAATTTGTGTTGGGTTATAAGTAAATAGTACATGATGAAGCTCGAGAAGAAAGGATTGATTCATTTTTCAAGGGAAAGAATCTAGGGTTAGTGAAAATCAATAAGTTAGACCAACTCTGTAAGTATATCCTCACTATATATAAATTCTAAATCGAAAGGTTCAAATTCAGAACAAGTTTGAAAAGTCAAATTTTCCGAAATTGGTAAAACTATTTCGATGAAAAGTGTATCACAAGGGAATCAATCATTCGTATTCTATTTATATAGAAAGAAATAACAAAAAAAGGTATGTTGCTGCCATTTTGAAAGGAATAAGGATCCCCGAGGTAATGTCTAAACCCAATGATTTCACAAAGCAAGGATAAAGGATTCCGAAACAAGGAAACACTATTTTCAATTGTCTCAACAATTGGATCAGACTGAGGAATAAAAATGGATTCGAAATGAGACAAACAAAAGAGTTTAGAGACGGCTCAATAAATGTCTAAGGATTCTCTTGTCAGAATTACCCAACTTGAGTTATGAGTATGAATGAGATTTCTTCCTTTTTCTGTAAGGAAGAAGAAAAAAGTACTCAATTCAAATTATAGTAAAATTCATGATTTTATGGATCCACTTGCTATTATATACAGAAATTGGAATCATTTTTCTCGAGCCGTATGAGGAAAAAACCTCCTATACGTTTCTAGGGGGGGCATTGTTTATTTACATCTATCCCAATGAGCCATCTATCGAATCGTTGCAATTGATGTTCGATTCCGAAGAGAAGGAAGAGATCTTCGAAAAGTAGGTTTTTACAATCCGATAAAGAATCAAACTTATTTAAATGTTCCTGCTATTCTATATTTCCTTGAAAAAGGTGCTCAACCTACAGGAACTGTTTATGATATTTTAAAGAAGGCAGAATTCTTTAAAGAAAGAACTTTGAGTTAATTAAAGGAAAAAACAAAATTATTAAATAAATAAAATAAAGTAGGGAAGGGTAACTAGTATCTATCCTTGTGTAATTATTTCTATTTACACACCATTTTCCTTTTTCTTGCTTTATTCATATTTTGGTGGGGGAATTTAATTTAACAACAAACAAGGGGTTAAGCTTGCTTATCGTACTTTTATTGATTGAATAAACCGGGGATTTTTTATTTACCTTTTCCTTAATTTTTTACATTCCAATTTCTTATTTATGTTGTGCCAATCCAACACAAGTCTTTATTTTATTTACTTGATTTACTTTCTCAACATTGCTTTTATATTGACAATGGTGTATCGAACAAATATAATTCGATCATAGATAAATAGGGCTGTTTATCCCCACCCCATATTGATTTTTTTGTTTCCTTCACTCAAATGATGGGTTTGCCTTGCTGCATTTACTCTCATACAGGATGTATTTTCTTAGGGAAAATCAAAAAAGAATTTGATAAAAAATGGGTGGTCTGCCATAATTTTTACATTTCGATTAGGAATATTTTTAATCCGATCTGCTAACTTTGGTATTTTGTGTTTCTAATTGATCAGAAAATCTTTCTTTTCGATGTGTTGCTAGTTCAATGTTTTGATAGGGTCGTGCAGTGCAATTCAATTGATTTTTATATTTTGATCGTATCTACATATCCTATTTATCCGGGTTGCTAACTCAACGGTAGAGTACTCGGCTTTTAAGTGCGACTATGATCTTTTACACATTTGGATGAAGCAACAAATTCGTCCAGACTATTGGTATAGTCTATAGGACCACGACTGATCCTCAAGGGTAATGAATGGAAAAAACAGCATGTCGTAATAAAATAGAAAATCTAATAAAATAATAAATTGATTTTATTAATTTATTTAATTTGAAATGAAAGTCAAAGTTAAAGTAGAACTTTGAGTTTATCCTTACCGGATCATTACAGTTCCAAAAGATTGTTTTGATTTTTGGAAGGGGACAAAAGAAATTCACATTTACAGTTGGGTCTAGTGAATAAATGGATAGAGCTCTATGGCTCCAATTCTGGTAAAATAAAAAGCAACGAGCTTATGTTCTTAATTGGAATGATTACCCGATCTAATTAGACGTTAAAAATGAATTAGTGCCTAATGCGGGAAAGAGTGGGTTCTCCTGTGAGTGAACCATTGATTTTTTCTTTTTTTTTTCAGAATCCTAATTATTCTTTATTATGGATTGTAGACGGATGTGTAGAAGAAACAGTATATTGATAAAGAGAATTTATTCCAAAGTCAAAAGAGCGATTGGGTTGCAAAAATAAAGGATTTTTTCTCCTGTTGTAATTATAACGAACATAAACCAATTGGATAGAAAAGGAAGGTAAAAAGATCTGTTGATTGGACTCCCTCTTTCTTTTCCGGGGTATATATTTTTTTCTTACTATACTATATACATAATACAATACATAATACCCTGTTCTGACCATATTGCACTATGTATATATCATTTGATAAACCAAGAAAAACCTCCTGCCTCTGGCTCAAGTAGAAATGTAAATGGAAGAATTACAAGGATATTTAGAAAA